ATAATGTATTTCATAAATCTAAGTGGAATAAGCAAAGTGGATTCCTTGTTGGTTAGTCGAGTTCCAATGAAAACCACACAATTGGAGGAAATGTCCGAATTTGCTATTTAGAAAATCAATAAACTAAGGTTTTGTCGTTCTAGATATCGGATTCAACGGAAACAATTACAGCAGTAGGGGGGGAAATCAAAAAACAAGTCGAGCAAAATTATACAAAGTTATATACAAGTTGCTACCCCCCCTTAGTCTTTCTTTAATTGAATTTCGTTTGATTAGACGGAAGTTACTTAAAAACTTCCGCTTTCTTTAAAAGATTCTGAACAGTTCCTGTGGGTTGAGCACCTTTTTCAAGGAAATATAGAATAAGAGGAACGTTTAAATAAGTTTGATTCTTCATTGGATCATAAAACCCCACTTTTCTAAGATCTTTTCCTTCTCTTCGGGATCGAACATCAATTGCAACGATTCGATAGACGGCTCATTGGGATAGATGTAGATGACCAACACCCCCCCTAGAACCGTATAGGAAGTTTTCTCCTCGTACGGCTCGAGAAAAATGATTTGCTTCGAAGTTTTGTCTATGTATGCAATTCTAATAAATTAAATGACAAATGGGCCTAGAAAATCAATTAGACTCTGATTTCAATCTTTTTTCCTTCCTGAAAATGAAAAAGAAACCATTCGTACTCATAACTCAAGTTGGATAACTCTCAAATAGCTCAAAGGAAAAATCTTTAGTCACTTTCATTTATTGAGTGGTCTTTAACCCCTTTTGTTTTGTTTGTCTTTTGTCTCGTTTCAAATTCTATTTGGATTCTTTAGTCTGATCCAATTAGTGAGACTATCGAGACAATTAAAAAGGTCTTTCCTTGTTCTTAGATCCTTTATCCTTATTTTAAATCATTGGGTTTAGACATTACTTCGGTGCTTCTTAATCCTTTCAAAGTGGCAGCAACATACCCCTTTTTTGATTTCTTTCTATCAAAGAATCCTACGGACAGTTGATTCACGTGTGATACACTTTGAATCGAAAAAGTTTACTAAATTCTAACAAGTCTTGCTTTTGAATTGGAAACTTGCTCGAATTGGATCCTTTCGATTTCTATATATGGAAGATACGTTTACGAAGTTGTTCCGATTAATTGGCATTAACCCTAGATCCTTGCCCCCGAGAAATGAATTAATCCTTTCTACTCGAGCTTCATCGTGGACTATTTACAACCCAACAAAAAATCGAGTGTAACAGAACAAACAATGTCGAGCCAAGAGCACTCTCATCCTTAGATAAATCGAAAATGGTGGATGGAAAAATCCACAACGGATCGTGTCCTTCAAGTCGCACGTTGCTTTCTACCACATCGTTTCAAACGAAGTTTTAACATAATATTCCTCTAATTTGGAACCGGTATGGAATTGATTCAATTATGGAATCATGAATAGTCATTGGTTTAGTTGTACATAGACATCGTAATCTAGGCTTTTTCTTCTATATATGATAATATGATATGAAACGATTTTTCTGAAAAAGTCTTAGCAAGACAGCATCTTTCACATACATAAATAATATATAGATAATAGCAAGAAATCGAAATATATAAACGAATAACTTTTTTAATCTGCATCTTCAAGTGACTCAACAGGATAGATTAAAAGATTTCCTACTTTTTGAGTACCAAATAAAGATTCCACTTACAAGCAATCATTAAAAATATTTAATAAAAATAGTTCTAATTGAAATGGAAAAAGTTTCCTATTTAGACATCATTATTTAATTTGAAGAAAATTGGACAATAAGCATGACGTTTGATCTTCATAGGAAGATAAGTCTTTCTTTTTGAATTGACTCATCACTTTTAAATAGATAAAAGAAAAGAAAAACGAAATCCAATTTTTTTTCATGAGATGGATAAAAAAATGATCTAAGTTAAGATTTGAATCTTTATTCTTTTCGTCTGATTACGAAAATCAAAAAAATAAGGAGGGTTTTTCGTATCTATCAGATAGACTGAAGAGTTGTCACTGTTATAGATATTCTATAATATAGAATTTCACTAATTTAAGGTATCAAAAATCTTTTTCACAAAAACCGAAAAATTATTGTCATTGAAATAGAACGATACATACCATATAAGCGAAATATTTCCTCATTTTATATATTTTAGATGATATATATTTATAGATTTTGTTTAACATGGGATTAAATAATATTTCACAATAATCGACTCTTATCATAAAGTGAATAAAAGGGTGATAGGGGAAATCATCCCTGCCTCAATTGTTCTGTAGATTTCCAATTTTTAGTTAGAACCAAACACGAAATACCTAAATAAAATGAGATTCAAAGAAAATATATCGGCTCCATAACATATTTCTATATGATATGTAACTTGATCATTTGTTAATGAGATTCGAACAGACACAGATATTAAAATGAATACGGATTTACTCCTATCCACTGACCTACTTCTTTCTATAGTCATAATGGAGCATAAAAAAATGGATATGTACTGGGACGGAAGGATTCGAACCTCCGAATGGCGGGACCAAAACCCGTTGCCTTACCACTTGGCCACGCCCCATTTCAATTTCTAATCTACACTAAGAAACAATAATATTGGTATTGGTTGTTTGTCAACTCCAGTCCAAATATCTATATATCTATAGAATAGATTGGTACTAGAATTTTGATACATATAGATATAGAATTCAACTTAATTTATTGATCATTACATAGAATTCAATTAAGATATTGTATGAAAGTATGATTTCTTCTATTCTCCTTTGAGAATTGGAGGATTTTTGATTGGGTGGGTTCAAAGAAAAAGAAGGATTTTTTGTCTACCTTACTTACTTTCTTCCTTGTTCCTTATATCAAAAACTCAATCAAAATGCAATTATCTCCAAGAACAAAATGTCTGTTATGCTTAATATCGTTAGTTTGATCTGTATTAATTCTGCCCTTTATTCGAGTAGTTTTTTCTTCGGCAAATTGCCTGAAGCGTATGCTTTTTTGAATCCAATCGTAGATGTTATGCCAGTCATACCTGTGCTTTTTTTTCTCTTAGCTTTTGTTTGGCAAGCTGCTGTAAGTTTTCGATGAGATCCTTAATAATAATATCTTAGAAAATGCATGATTTCTTCGAGAAAAATTCTAACAATTGAGAAAATCAGATAAGTTTTAGAGTATGAATCCTAGATTAGCACACTGAAATTCTTGGATAGTCGCCATAAATCCGGCTTACCCCCATTTCCTCATTTTTGACCCCCTTTCCAGTGAAAGACCCTAACCCCATTAGGGTCTCCCACAATATCGAATTTGGATATGAAAGAAGTTTTTGATAATGAAAAACAAATGAATTTGTGACAATTCATGAAAAAAAACCTGATTTCGTGGTGTCAAAATAGGATATGTGGTAGAAAAATGGAAGATCTATTCTCTTTTTTTTTTTCCAAAAAATCATCTTGGAGATTGTGTAATGCTTACTCTGAAACTCTTCGTTTATACCGTAGTGATATTTTTTGTTTCTCTCTTTATCTTTGGATTCCTATCTAATGATCCGGGGCGTAATCCTGGACGTGAAGAATAAAATCCAAAGGGTTTTCCTTGGGAAATTTTCCAATTTTCTTAGGATTTTATCTATTCCACACGCTTAACTAAGATTTTCAAAATTGAAAAATAAAATAAAGCAAGTCATTAACGGAAACGGAAAGAGAGGGATTCGAACCCTCGGTACAAATAACTCGTACAACGGATTAGCAATCCGACGCTTTAGTCCACTCAGCCATCTCTCCCAATTGCAAAAGATAATTACTACATTACACATAATGTAAGGAGTCTTTCTCTCTCTTTTTTCTCTATTCTAAACTAAAAGAGGGGCTCGAGCCCGCCACTAATCGAACTAAAGAAAAATAAGGAAGACCTCCTTGTGTTGATTTTGTTCGAAAGGCCCTTGTTATTCTGATGGCCTGGCCTGGTCAGTACCTAGCCGGGCCTTTTTTTTTGTTCTAACGAATTATAGATAAATAATGATTTATCTGATATCTGATTTGAAAACACAAACATTTTTTTTTATTATATTATTATATTCAATTGAATATTTTATATTCAAGCAACAACAAAAAGAATAAAAACTGTTTCCATTTTTTTCTTGTTATATTTTATTTCATTTTCCGAACTAAAAAAGAAACTATAGATTCTGGACAATGCATTTTTCTGTTATGATTGTAGTGTTTTTTTCGATCCGTATCTATCTTCTTTCAGCAAAAAAGAAAACTTTAGTTATTTAATTTCAATTATTAGTTATTTAATTTCAATTAAATGAAGCCTCTTTTCCGAATCTCATTAAATTTTTATCTACCCACGAAAAAGTTCAACACTCCAAGTTTGATGATTCTTTGATGATCCTATCTTGATCATGCTCAATTATCTTGTTCGACAAAAGCTCCATTTGTATACAATAATCATATTGTAGCGGGTATAGTTTAGTGGTAAAAGTGTGATTCGTTCTATTAGCCCTTTAATAGTTAAAGGGTCTTTCGGTTTTATTCATATTCCGATCAAAAACTTTATTTCTTAAAAGGATTTAATCCTTTACCTCTCAATGATAAAGTCGAGAAAAAAATACACATTCTCGTGATTTGTATCCATGAGTCACTTATAAATTGAAAAGTTGGATTATGAAATTGCGAAACATAATTTTTGAATTGGATCAAGACTTCCAATTGAATAAGTATGAGTAAAGGATCCATGGCTGAAGATAAAAAGTCAATTTCCAATCGTAACTAAATCTTCCATTTTTTTTTGGTGTCTAAAGAAAGAAATTGAAGCAAAATAGCTATTCAACGATGTCTTTGGTTTACTAGAGACATCGCCATATTGTTTTAGCTCGGTGGAAACAAAATCCTTTTCCTTAGGATCCTCTCAAATAGAAATAGAGAACGAAGTAACTAGAAAGATTGTTAGAATCACCTTCTTCTAGAAGGATCATCTAGAAAGCAAT